TCCGGGAGGCTTCACGAAGTGCTTCTTTAGGAGTTAAACTTCCGTTTGTCCATATTTCTAGAAAAAGGATCTCTTGTTTTTCATTGCCATTCCCATAAGACTGAATACTATGATTCGCATTTCGAACAGGCATGAATACAGCATCGATAGGATAACAATTTCCGTCTTGAAAGGTATTTGGCGTTTTTATATTATATCCTCGACTCCTCTCGATTTGTAATCCAATAGACAAATCAATTGGTTCTGTTAGGCTAGCTATGTGCTGCGTATTATCAACGATTTCCACAGAAGGCGGCAAGAGGATGTCTTGAGCAGTTACATATCCCGGGCCTTTGACACAAATAAGCGCGTCACAAGTTCCATAAAGATTACTTCTCAATACAATATCTTTCAAATTCATTAAAATTTCATGTACCGATTCTTGAATACCCACTATGGTAGAATATTCGTGTGGGATTTTCTCAGATTTTGCGCGTGTAATACATGTTCCTTCTATTTCTCCAAGCAAAACTCTTCGCATCGCAATGCCTATTGTGTCGGCTTGACCTTTCATAAGTGGAGACAAAATAAAGCGCCCATAATAAAGACGCTTACTGTCTGCTCTTGATTCAACACACTTCCACTGCAGTGTCCGAGTAGATACTTTTACTTTCTCTCGAACCATAGTAATATTATTTGTCAGATCATTGAGTCATTTATTTCTCTTGAAATCTCTTCAATGTTTATTTCTACACCCGTCTTTTTTTAGGGGGTCTGCAACCATTGTGTGGCATAGGGGTTACATCCCGTACGAAATTTAAAAGGATACCGCTTCTACGAATAGCTCGTAATGCCGCATCTCTTCCGAGACCAGGACCCTTTATCATGACTTCTGCTCGTTGCATACCTTGATCCGCTACTGCTCGAATAGCATTTCCTGCTGCGGTTTGAGCAGCAAAAGGCGTACCTCTTCTTGTACCCCTGAATCCACAAGTACCGGCCGAGGACCAAGAAATTACCCGACCCCGGACATCTGTAACAGTCACAATGGTGTTGTTGAAACTTGCTTGAACATGAATAACGCCCTTTGGTATTCGACGTCCACTTTTACGTGAACCGATCCGTCCCGGCCTACGTGAACCACTTCGTGGTGGAGATTTTGCCATATTTGATCATTTCATAAATATAAGTCAGAGATATATGGATATATCCATTTCATGTCAAAACCGATCTTTTATGTTGATTTGTTCATCGGTTACTTTCTAAACTTTTCGAAAGATTATCCTTGTCTTTGTTTATGTCTCGGGTTGGAACAAATTACTATAATCCGTCCCCTCCTGCGGATCAGTCGACATTTTTCACAAATTTTACGAACTGAAGCCCTTATTTTCATAATTGTTATTCCTTAAATGAATTTCGAATCTACTTATTGGAAGTTGGAAGAAAATAAGTTTCTTGAAATTTTTGAACCGCGATTTGTATCCCCCTGAAAGGAATGTTGAAAAATCACCTAATCACTCAAATCCTTTTGTGTAGTCTATATATTATTATTATATCCTCCAGTTGAATCTGAATCATAACGACTTCCTTCAATTTTGCCTCTAGCCACCGGGAGTAGATGTAGAAAAACGGGTCGCATCCCTCCTGAAACATAATCTAGAATCTTACTTCGCTCTCTAAACTATCTAAAAGAACCCGGAGCATACCTTTGGTAAGTTATTCGGTAATTAAACCTCGAGGAATCCTCCCCTTTTTTTTTTTCTCACAACATAAAAGTAAGCTCCAAATACAATTCGGATAGCAGAATAATTACCATATATAACACAAAATTTCTCCACCGATTCTTTCCAGTCGAGCCGCTCGGTCTGTCATTATACCCCGAGAAGTAGAGAGAATTACAATCCCCATCCCATCTAAAATTCTAGGAATTCGTCGATAGTTAAAATAGATTCGTAGACCGGGTCGACTGATTCGTTTTAAATTTAAAATGGGTCTATACGGCCCTTTCCTATTCCTTCGATGTCGTAGGGTTAAAACCAAAAACTCTTTTTTGTTTTCCACGAGTTTCCTTGCGTTTTCGATAAAACCCTCTCGCAAAAGGATTTTAACAACGTTTTCGGTGATGTTAGTAGATGCTATTCGAACCGTTCCCTTTCTATTCATGTCAGCATTTCGTATAGAAGTTATTATGTCAGCAATAGTGTCCTTGCCCATGATAAACTGAAAATTTTGTTGCTTCCAAATTTTGATATAATCAACATGTTCTTTTTTTTATGAAAATTATTAAAAGTATATGCGTGAGACATACTCTACTAAATTTTGATTTATCTATTTTATTTTCTTTCATACTATCACTATATCGCGGTCCCCTCTTATAATACTTCAGGTGCTAATGAAACTATTTTAGTAAAATTCAACTGTCTCAATTCCCGGGCGATCGCACCAAAAACTCGAGTTCCCTTTGGATTTCCTTCGTGATCAATGACAACTGCAGCATTGTCATCGTACCGTATTATCATACCGTTATCACGTCTGAGTTCTTTACAAGTACGTACAATTACAGCTCTGATCACTTCTGATCTTTCTAGAGGCGTATTGGGTACTGCTTCCTTGATCACAGCAACAATAACGTCACCAATATGAGCATATCTACGATTACTGGCTCCTATGATTCGAATACACATCAATTCTCGGGCACCGCTATTGTCTGCTACATTCAAATGGGTTTGAGGTTGAATCATATCGTTTTTTGAGTCCGTTTTTTTAATGTTTAATTTAAAGTAAAGCACTGAAAGGACGAAGTAAAAAGTAAAAAAAAAAAGAAAAAAAAAAAAAAAAAGGGAAGACCCGCATTTTTTATACCCAAGATTTATTTCCTTTGTTTCGACATTCCTATCCCGAAATAATGAATTGAGTTCTTATAGGCATTTTGGACGCCGCTATTGAAATAGCCTTTCGAGCTATATTTTCAGCTACTCCACTCATTTCATAAAGTATTCTACCCGGTTTAACGACGGCTACCCAATATTCGGGGGATCCTTTACCGGACCCCATACGGGTTTCCGTGGGTCTTAGTGTAACTGGTTTGTCTGGAAAGATACGTACCCATATTTTTCCACCGCGCCGTACATTTCGTGTCATTGCGCGGCGCCCCGCTTCGATTTGTCTAGATGTGATCCAAGCGGGTTCAAGTGCTTGAAGAGCATATCTGCCGAAACAAATATGATTACCTCGATAAGATATCCCTTTCATTCTTCCTCTATGTTGTTTACGGAATCTTGTTCTTTTGGGGTTATAATTGATGGTTCTTTCTCAATGCCATCTCTACTACAGAACTGGACATGAGAGTTTCTTCTCATCCAGCTCCTCGCGAATGAAAGGACTAAAAACGATTTTATCAAGATATAGGGGAATTTAATGAATAATATACTGAAGCATAGGATTTTTTGAAAGTTCATCTAATTAATCTATTCTAAATTTGTATATCATGTTTAGATATAGAATTGAAACATTTATGTTCTATTTATAGATAATCTCAATGTCTTTTTTTTTTTTATCGTTATAACAAATCTTTATTTTGTTTTGCCCTTTACCATATCGGATCGATCAAAATGAATCAATCCAATAAAATCAAAAAATAAACCTTTCGCGGGCGAATATTTACTCTTTCAATATCTATTTCAGTTGTAGGGTTAGTTCATGACCTCTACGAATAAAAGAATAGTTTAGTTCCTGGGTTCGTTTCGCCATCCCACCCAATAAATCATTAAGATTCATTTCCAATAGAATCTTCTTTTTCTTTATTCACGGGTTCCGTCGTTCCCATTGCTTCTCGATTAATGGTTAGGTCTGAATTCTCCAACGGAGCCCTTAATGAAATTTTTTCTTAAGTCAATTTTCTCAGTTTTTATTGGCTCGGGGCTCTTGATTTTTTTTGTTCCATGAGCGGATTCATCTAGTTAGGGATGAATCAGTATTGATGCTATATTACACTGTTTTTTATGAGATGACTTACAGACCTTACATATTGGAATCTTATATCATTGATATTTTCTTTCTCTCTTTCTCTCATCCTTCCATTTATCCGCATGCTTTTCGATTTTCTTTCACAACTTCGAACTTCACAACCTACAATCAGATTGGGTTTTTATGTTATGCAAATTTCAGTTGCTACAACGATATGACCACTATATTATATCTTGACTGGTTCTTTGGATTCAGATAATACGAAGCAATGAGTTGGTTATTAGTGCTAGAGTTATTAGTTCATACTACAGGACGGTCCATTTTTTGGAATCCTAGCCCTAAAAAAAACCAACGAGTCGCACACTAAGCATAGCAATTATATAAAAATAAAAAAAAAAAAATCAATCGAATTTTTATTCAACCCTATAGAATTGCGGAATTTCTCATTTTTGTTTTGATTGAAGATAAAAAGAGCTCGTTCTTTGTTTGGTTTATTTCCATTAATGGGGGGGCTCTAAAGACCCGTAAACTCTTATTTTTTTTCGTCTACAAATATCCAAATTTTGATTCCCAATACCCCGTATATAGTTCGAACCGTATAGGAACAATAATCAATTTTAGCTCCAATGGTTTGTAGAGGAACTCTACCTTCTCTGATCCATTCGGCGCGCGCAATTTCTTTTCCGTCAAGACGCCCTGCAATTTGTACTTGAATTCCTTTTGTATCGGCCTGCTCCGTTAATTCAATAGCTTTTTTCATTGCTTTTCGAAAAGAAACTCGATTTTTTAATTGTCCGGCTATAAATTCGGCAAGAATATTGGGGTGTCCATAAGGATTTGTAATTCGTGTAATAGCAATGTTTATTTTTCGATTCACACAATTAAGTTCTTTTTGTACATTCATCTGTAATTCTTCAATTCTTCGCGGTCTATTTTCTAGTAATAATTTTGGGAACCCTATATAGATTATAACTTGAATTAGATCAATTCTTTTTTGAATCTCTATCCGTGCAATTCCCTCAACACCGGAAGATATTCTGCTATTTTTTTTTATA